AAATATGAATCTGATAAGGTAGTTTCTAATAATTCATGAAATTGATTAGAATATTCCCACAATTGTAAGTAGATGTGAGATCTATAAATCTTTTTTATTCATAGTTGTAGAAGCGGTTTTTGTTGGAATCGTTTTTTTATTTTAAGGAATTGGTTAATCGTTCAGTAACAAGTAAGAATAGCAAATTTTATTCGATAAACGAAAAAGAACAAAGAATGAAATAATTGGAATCACTAATAATGATGCATGCATTGTTGTATTAGATCGAAATCGGAAGGTTCTTTCTTGACCTAACTAAAAAAATGCAGATTTCTGGAAAGATACAAAATAGAACTTATAAAGCAAAAGAAAATAGAAATGACTAGTCTTAGAATATAGTTGAACCAAAACACCTATTTTTTTTCGAGTGATCATGTGATAACTTTTTGTTCTCATTCATTCAAGATATTATATCAGTGAACCTATTACGGAATCTAATTAGTTAAAATTAAAGTAAAAGTTTTATAAGATTACTGTTCGCTCTAAAATATAAAGATTTGATAAAAAAAAAAAAAAGAAATGATAAAAAGAGGAATAATTTGATAATTTCATTCCATAATGATTCGAAAAGAGTTTCATTTTAAAACGAAATTAAATGACCCAGTTCTTATTATTCGTTTATAAGTTGAGTTGAAAAATTATCCAAGAATGAATTCGCCGATTAGCGGTATGGGTAGATGTTACAGATGATGAATCCATTTCTTTTTATACAGTTGTGACTTTATCCTTGTTAGTGCTGTCTATAATGATAGATTAATCAAAACCTTTCAATTGGACTTATTCTTTCAATTGGTATTTTTTTATCTCCTATTTTGCAAAAAAGGAAACTCAGGTAAGTGCTTTTTTATAAACATATGTATAAAAAGAACATATTTCATTTAGCTCCTTCATGCCTACCATAACTAGTTATTTCGGTTTTCTACTGACGGCTTTAACTATAACCTCAGCTTTATTTATTGGTCTGAGCAAGATACGACTGATTTGAAATTCATTGCACAATTCATAAAAGGAAATCTTTCCGCGAACTTCTGTGTATTTATAGTTACTTACCGTGTCAATTGCCAATTCTTGGTCATTGAGATTCATGGTAATTCGGATTAATATTTAGGTATAGATATTACCTCTTTTTTCTCCTTTCAAACAAATTGAAATGATTGAAGTTTTTCTATTTGGAATCGTGTTAGGTCTAATTCCTATTACTTTGGCTGGATTATTTGTAACTGCATATTTACAATACAGGCGTGGTGATCAGTTGGACCTTTGATTAATTAACATCTCTTTTTTTTTTTATTGACCTCCTCCTTTCTTTAATATCCAGGAGGTCAAATTCAGATTGCCGTTCCAGTTAGTGCTTCAGCCGAATTCGATCGAAGAAGATCCGAATCACGCTCTGTAGGATTTGAACCTACGACATCGGGTTTTGGAGACCCACGTTCTACCGAACTGAACTAAGAGCGCTTTCTTATCATAAAAGATAAGACTGTAAAGAAAAGGATTGGCCCCAATACATCTTGTATGCATACACTATATAGTATCATAACAATGAAAGATTCTATATGATATGTCCAATGTGAATTGATCTCAAAAAATCCCTCGTTACTGCTCCTTTGAGCAGTAATAGGTAGGGATGACAGGATTTGAACCTGTGACATTTTGTACCCAAAACAAACGCGCTACCAAGCTGCGCTACATCCCTTCCATTGGTCTACAGTGTCATTGTAGAGAATTCTTGTCTTGTTTTCCACATTGTTATCTCCTCTATTAAAATCTAGAATTTTTATGTCCATTTCGTCTTTTTGGTCTCATTTAACATATAATAATAGTAAAATACTTCTATCTATAGGAAAAATGGAATGGAACCCCTAGGAAAAATAAATGAGTCTTTTGGGGGAATATTGGGGAAGAAAGGACGTTTTTTTCTGTATTTCACAAAAAGTAAATCTTATTTACTGGATGATTGTACATTTCAATATGTTTCTGTATTACAATAAAATGAAGGAGGTTTTTCAATGCGAGATCTAAAAACATATCTTTCCGTAGCACCGGTACTAAGTACTTTATGGTTCGGTTCTTTGGCAGGTTTATTGATAGAGATTAATCGTTTTTTCCCGGATGCGTTGACGTTCCCCTTTTTTTCATTCTAGTTATTGACGTGGGAAGGAATAAAGAAGATTAGAGATACAATTAAATACCAGCCCCCCTCTTTTCTCTTTTTTCCCTTTTTTAGAATAAGGGAGGAAAGAGAAAGAATAAAAGTGCATTCAACAGCTGCGAGACTCGGGTTCAGGTTGGAATTAAATTAATATTCAATTTCTATGTATTCAATTTCTATGGAAGTAGAATACAAATTGTGGTTCTAGGGAAAGAGTATTAGACAAGATACTTATATGAAATACTGTACTGTGATTTGAAATCTAGTTTAGAAATCTTTCTATCTTATTTGCTATATTTATTGTAGTGAAATCTTGCATAAGAGGATAGCAAGTTACAAATTCTATTTTGTTTTTTCCTTTCTTCTTTTTCGTTTCGGATTGAAAGAGGAAGAGTTGAGTAAATGAAAAATCCAAAGGAGGTTCATGGCCAAGGGTAAAGATGTGCGAATACCGGTTCTTTTGGAATGTACCACTTGTGTTCGAAACGGTGTTAATGTTAATAAGGCATCAACGGGCATTTCCAGATATATTACTCAAAAGAACCGGCACAATACGCCTAATCGATTGGAGTTGCGAAAATTCTGTCCATATTGTTACAAACATACGATTCACGGGGAGGTAAAGAAATAGATCGAACCGAGCACCTGCGCCCTTATCTTACAAAGAAACGGAAAAAATGACATTATATATATAACATATTTAACATAGTTAAAGATAATTATAAACAAACCAAATCCTATTTTTTTATTCTAATTAGAGATACGGCTGAAATAGGATTTTAGGGATAAGAAATAAACTAACCAAACCATGGATAAATCCAAGCGAACTTTTCTTAAATCCAAGCGATCTTTTCGTAGGCGTTTGCCCCCGATCCAATCGGGGGATCGAATTGATTATAAAAACATGAGTTTAATTAGTCGATTTATTAGTGAACAGGGAAAAATATTATCTAGACGAGTGAATAGATTGACCTTGAAACAACAACGATTAATTACTATTGCTATAAAACAAGCTCGTATTTTATCTTTGTTACCTTTTCTTAATAATGAGAAACAATTTGAAAGAACCGAGTCGACCACTAGAACTCCTAGTCTTAGAGCCAGAAAAAGATAGGTTTACTCTTTCTTCACTTGAATTCGAATTCCCATCCGAACTCAAACGGGGATTGATATTTTATTGGAAAAATCCAAGAATCCGGATTGAATTCTCGTGTGGTAAGAAAAATAAATAATAATCTGGGAAGAAGAAATTTTTTTATTGAACGTGTTGATTCATATTTATTTTGACTACTTTCTCATATTTTATCATATTTCTATTCATTATTCATTTTTATTCGACCTTCCCGGAGTTCATTCTCCGGGCAACTCCGTTTAACCGGCGGATTCCTTCCAACCTACTTCTTTTATGATCTCATTGGAAATCATATAAAGACAATTCCTATTTGATATAGCTATTTGTGCAAGTATTTTACGATTAAGAAGCAACTGTCTCTTGTACAGACCGTTTATTAATCTACTATAACTATAGCATACCCCCCTTTCACGAATTGCTGCATTTATTCGAGTGATCCACAAACGACGAAAATTGATTTTTTGCCTATCCCTATCCCGATGAGCCGAAACCAAAGCTCTTATTTTTTGTTGAGTAATAGTTCGAGTAAGTCTTGAATGAGCCCCCCGAAAGCTTGATGCAAATAAACGAATTTTTGTTCTACGTCTCCGAGCGATATATCCCCGTCTAATTCTGGTCATTGAATAAATGAAACTTTCACGAATAACTAATAGATTTCCTTTCTTTCAGTTATTCTTTTGCCCCTTTCCTAGTATATTAATAACAAAACGGATTTTTCCAATGTATAAACTAAAAATTCCAACGGCTTTGGCTACTATAACCTTCCCAACCACGATTTTTTATTTTTTATAGGCGTTTCACCTCGAAATACGAAATTGTACTATACTAGGTATTAAAAAGAAAAAAATAGCAATAAAAAGAAATAGTGGATTCCATCGTTTTTATGGTTACTTCTTAAACGGTGAGGTCTTCTCTATACACCGGAGCCTTTACTTCATTTAATCAATGTTATTGCTAACTTGTATAGTTCACATTCTTCGGCTCTACCCATGAATTATCCAGTAATAGGTCTTTCACAACAAGCTCTACCTATACAGTAACGGTATTTAATTATGAAGGTTGGCTGGGTAGCTGACCTTGTTAGTCCGTTCTTGCAAGAGGGGTCTATATTAACTAAGATTTCCTCCGCTTAATGGATAAACGTTTGCTACCAATGGAGAATTGCTTCTCATCTTGAATTGAGGTGAGTGGATTTACACCAATAGAAACCATAAATTTCATACACAATAAAAGGGATATGCTCCATTTTCTTATTTTTAGATAGGAAATTTAGTTCGTTTTTCCGTTCTATCCTATTTGATCATTGATATTCGAACATTGTTCTCTTTCCTTTGTTCTAGTTCATGATCTGAACGAGTCGCACATACACCCTAGTACATGTTCCTCGACGCTGAGGGCATCCCCGAAGCGCGGGGGATTTTGTGACATTTCTAATCGGCTGTCTTGTATTTCTAATAAGTTGTTTAATTGTTGGCATGTTGAATCATATACATAATGGGCTGGTTTAGATCGATCCTAACCGCATGATTATGAATTCCTGTTATTCAAATAGTAAATAAAAGTCATAGAATATTACTATGAAACTCAGCAGGTGTAATTTCAAATCACGAATTGACGCGAAATCCAGGCTATTGTCATTCAACCGCTACAAGATCAACAATTCCATAAGCTTGGGCC